ATTACGAGTTGTGGGAAGGGCTGAAGATATTTTGTATGCGGACTCGCGATAGGATCTGAGTGCTCGGTCATTCATCCAATCAATATTGGATGGGTGATTGGCTCTTAAAATCAAAATAGAAAAAACGAAAAAAAAAAATTCTGTTTGGTAACCCCCACCAAGAATAGAATAGCGTGTCTCTCAATTGTTTCAATTGTTTCACAGAAACAGAGACAGTAAGGCTTAGATCAAATGGGAGGTAGGAATATGTGATAGATAGTTATCTATCTTGACTTTCATTCTTAGAACTTATGAAAGTCAACAAAACAAAGAATGGGTCTTAATATTTCTACATGTTCTATTAATAGCATCCCCTTCCAATGGGATAACTGCATATCTTGCTTGTACTTAATGCTTTCCGATTCCACCAGAAGAAATCATATAGGAACTTGTTAGAGTGGATCCATTGGATTGGATCCTCAATAGACTTAAGTTAAGTCAGAATCCCATTTTGACTCTGCACCATTGATTCCACTATTATTAGTGATCAATAATGGAATAATTCCTTCATATTCATAGAGATAGGGGACATGATTCACATGGATATAGTAAGTCTTGCTTGGGCGGCTTTAATGGTAGTCTTTACATTTTCCCTTTCACTCGTAGTATGGGGAAGAAGTGGACTCTAGGGGTATTACTAATTCATATGAATTAGTAAGTTTAAGTTGAGGAATCCAATTATATCAATTGTTTAATAGATCGTTCTACGAATCGTTTTAAAATCAAAATATCTCCATTTCCAAATTGAACCGAAATCCAGTAGTAATATTAGTAATATTCAATAATAACCTTTGGATCAAACAAATATTTCAATCATTCCCTCATTTCCGAGGTCCTATTTCTAAATTCAAAGGGGTATACATGATAGGAAATTTCTTTTTCCAACGGAATGATTCCTAAATATTCCATTTCGATGAACCAGTTCTTACCAGAATTATGGATATTACAATGAGGGGTAATCCCTATTTTATTTCTTTCCCTCTTTACTGTTGAAAGAGGGAGTTGTTCTGCTATTACGTAGATACAATATCTACTTTCGGCTGGAGGCGACATATACATAGTGGTTGTCAAAAGAGGTACTAAGCATAATAAGATCTTGCTTGCGCCGGGTGATCCACATATCGCGCACTTACCGTTTTTTTATACTCCTAGGGATTTTCTTTATGCTTTATCCCCTCACCTCGTGTCATGGCTCAAGCGTTAAAAATATTTGACTCTACTCCTTTTCCAAATCCAAATAAGTTACCATAAAACTCCTTGGATCATTGGATCATCTGTTAACGGCTCAACCAATTCAATTATTTCTATTTCTTCGGAAAAAAAAAAAAAAAGGATTCATTGGGCTTCTTTTGTGTATGCCCCTACTATTCTTCCTCCATTGATTGTTTCGATAGATCCCGGGATTCATATTAAAAAGAATCATAAACCTATGAATTAGAGCAGTTGACGTTAGCTTATTTCGGATTGATCGGAATAAATACGCGAATTATGGATTGATCTATATCAATCCCATATCTTCATACACTACAATAGATAGTGTGGTGGAAAGGTTCATATAGTTCTTTCCACCATACTATCTCATCTATTGGATCCATATACTGCATACTGCTAATTCAATCCAGTCTGCCCATTTCATTTAAGTTAATTTAAGACTTGGAATTGTAATCCCTTTCATTTCTTCAATCATTGATAAAAACTAATAACTCAAGTTTCAGTCAAATTAATCATTTTGACTGACTGTTTTTACGTAAATGATAAGTAAAAAAGCAGTAGGAACTAGAATGAACAGTGCAGTAGCAATAAATGCGAGGATATTTACTTCCATAATCTCATCATTGTTTTTTTGCTTCGGAATAACTAGGGATCTAATCCCATAGAGATAATAAATCTTTCTCCATAATTTGTAAATGCAATGGGATTAATTGCATCTTGATGATACTGAATCGGATCAATATCATGAATAACAATAACAATATCTGCTCTATCAAATCAATTCATCGTCGAGAATTGAATAGTATAACATAGGAAGATCTTTTATCCAGGAAGATCTTTTATCCATACCAAAAAAAAAATGGGATTCCTGATCCAATCAAGAATCCAATTGAATTTCTCAACTCTTTCGTTTCTATAATCTAACGTCTTCCTTATATCCAATAATCTGAGGTATCATCTGACCGATGTGTTCCATTAGTTACAGACCCAAACAGTCAAATGGAAAAAGGAAAGAATTCAGTTCTAAGCTAAGTTTTTTTGATGATCTAATCTTCTTAGAAAACAGAGAAGTACGATAACTACGGATCCTGGTATAAAAAGATCCAATATTCCGACAAATTCACTATTTTCTTTATTGATTCTGTTCTTTTTTTTTTGATGGGACCGCTGCAATAGGAAGAAAAAAAAAAAAGATTATTCATTCTATTCCCTCCTTAGAACTAGAACAGGATAAACGGATCTTTGTTTGATCTTTTATTATTTATATAATTAGTATCCTCTTCCTTGGATTGGGACGCATACATTGAGAATCCAGTGTGCAATTTGCATGAGATAGATTCTCCCCAATGAAAAATTCAATCCCAGAAAAAGGGTAGGTCAAGTCTCAAAAGTACTATGTCGGGGTAACTATGTTAAGTTAATTGTGTATGTGTATGTGCTCCCGGTAAACATATGGGTACTCAATTACATTCCATTGATCAGGAACAATCGATCAAAGCCAGACCCATATGGTCTCTCTTGGAATCCTGAATATGGTGATACCTCTGATTGTCCCAACCTACATATGTCTCTCCACCATCAATTGGTACTAGTTGCAGTAATTGCAATTTCTGATTTTCCGATGAGAAATGCGAAACGAAATAAGTATCCTACCGCCGGGAATTAGATCCTCTTCACAGAAAATGGAGAGATGAATTGATTGATTCATCGGATCCTAATCCTAGGTCGGGACTGACGGGGCTCGAACCCGCAGCTTCCGCCTTGACAGGGCGGTGCTCTGACCAATTGAACTACAATCCCGGGGACCAGGTAAATGAGGTGTACAGCCCACATATTCTTATGATTTCATTCGAACCATTTATAATATAATAGCTGCGTTGTAACAGAGACACGAATGGTATACTGATATACATATACACATAGAATGGATATGTACTAGAGTGACACGGATTACTATTAATCCTGTGGTTATTGCCAATGAGAAACAATCTTTCAATCAAAAAAAAAAAGGGACTCTTTTTTTTTTTTTCTCCTTACTCTTTATTCCTTATACTTATAGATCATGACTAGATCATGACTCTAGATCATTAGCAACATCAGAACATGTGGAAACAAATAGAGATATATTCCAAAAGATGGAATCTTTATTCCTCCATATCATGCATTTTTTGAGGGCGAATTGGTTATATCATCCTAATGGATTGGCGAATTCTTGGGTCGAGCTGGATTTGAACCAGCGTAGACATATCGCCAACGAATTTACAGTCCGTCCCCATTAACCGCTCGGGCATCGACCCAGGGAGAATCCACTCTAGGCTTATTGAGAATCCATGATCAACTTCCTTTCCTACCCCCAGGGGAAGTCGAATCCCCGCTGCCTCCTTGAAAGAGAGATGTCCTGAACCACTAGACGATAGGGGCATACCTGCCCGACCGCCAGCATACTATGCTCATACTATGAGCAGTTTTGGGGAATTGTCAATATAAACGAAGTATAGGATTCCTTCAGGGGGTGTTTTGTCCGGCAGAAAAAGAGGTAAACCCCGATTCCAATTTTCACTCATTGATTCGCACATCGTTAAGATGAGATATGCCTATCTCTATCTCATGCTAAGTCACGAAATTCAGGAACAATCGAAATCGAATTTTTTTTTTTTATTGATTCAAAAAGAATGATGTAGAATCTGTCAATCTGGTAAGAGACCGACAAGCAATCGAAGATATTTCCCTTTTATTTTATGAGAATTCGGGTCAGGGTACGCGTCGAGTTCCTTCATGACATGATTCGATGAAATATCTTGGATCTATGCCGGATTGGTACATGTATCAATCAAGTGAATCTCGTTCTGCTGGGTCAATAAAAGCAATTAGGATCGGTCTTGGAACAATTCACTGCATTAATACTTATCAATTTCAATTAAATAATAAGGAAATACACTAGACTTCCTAGGTCAATCTAATTTCTTGTTCCTGAGTGAGCCCTAATATATGCATACATGTATCTATGTACATATAGTATATACATAGATACATGTGGTAGACTCATAGTGGGCTTGGGCCAATTCATGAATTCAATAAAATAGGCCCTTTTAACTCAGTGGTAGAGTAACGCCATGGTAAGGCGTAAGTCATCGGTTCAAATCTGATAAAGGGCTTTTTTGCACGAAACGCCAGTCTTAGTCTTCATTTTTCGGTGGAGGATAGATATATTGTTGATATTTGTGATAAAAAAAGGTAACCGCCTGACATAATAGAATGAGTTCTAATTATAATGAGTTATAGAGTGAAACATTTGTTCATTATGATGAATGATGATAAGTTGATGATAAGTAGTCGATGATAAGTTGATGATAAGTAGTCGGACTTATTAGATTATAAAGAGGACGTCACTACAAGGTATACTCTTCCTCATCTTTCATTATTCATAGTTTTGGTCTTGGGACATAGATATTCTAGATACCCAATTATGAATCGCCAAAGTATTCCTACTTCTCCGTCGTTCCAATCAGATCCATCGGAAAAATGAGAAATAAATAAAAAGTAAGTGAACCTGACCCATGGAATCATGACTATATCAGCTATTCTGATATTAAAATTCAATAGAGATCCAATTGTAGAAGCGGGCCCTTGGACCACGCAAGAATTTGTCGATATTTCCGATTGAATCTTCTTGTTCCTGGATGCTCCATAGGAATAAATCGTTATTCCTTTCCTCCACCGAAAAACATTTATTCCAAGGAATCCATTTT